AAATCTAAAACTACTGCTTTTTTGTGAGATCGTCAATTGTACACCAAAGGTGTATTTAGAGTAGACCAAATCAGTATAGCTATCCTTTCTCTAACGCAGCAACGCAGTATCAATAAGTACCGAAAGGAAATGCTATATCTTCCTTGTATATGTATAAATATACGTTTCCTTATAATTTCGAATATAAGATCTAAGTAAGGTTTACATTAGCGGCTTCATCATAGTAATATAAAGTAAAGATTTTGAATGGTATGTTATGTAAAATCTATAAATCCCCTTCGTGGTTCATATTTTTTTTATAGATCATGGTACAATTTTATCTTTCCAAATCTAATGGGCAATGAACCAACCTATTATATTACTGTACAGAATTCAATGAGTTCAAATTAAAAAAGTAAAAGGGAATATCAAGCCCTTAGATCTATTGAAAAAAAAAATGAGAAAAATGTAGGTTATTTTCGAATTCAATTCTTTTGTTTTATTCTATTTCTATTAAAAAATTACTTAAACTTAAATAGTTTTGGAATATTGCACAAGGAATCTGTTGATTCGGAATCACAGGATCGGTCAATGGCACAGTTGATGAATCCCTTTTTCCGCCTATATTACCTATATCTATCTTTTTTTTAGTGTCCATCTATAATGACTGATGAATCAAGAATTTTCAATTGGAACTAGACTAATTCTTTCAATTAAGTTTTTCTTACCATTGTATATGGATTGAAACTTAGGTAAATGTTTTATTCACATATGTAATAAAAGAACATATCTAATTTAGCTCTTTCATGCTTATTCTAACTAGTTATTTCGGTTTTTTAGTGGCTGCTTCAACTATAACTGCAGCTCTATTTATTGGTTTGAACAAGATACGACTTATCTGAAATGAATGAAATTAAATAAACAATTAAAAAAAAAAAAAGCCCCCTGAATATTCATATTTCATTTCCGGTATTCTATGGTTCCTTTCCGCGTCAATTGCCAATTCCTGGTTATTGAGATTCACGGATAATTCAGATTAATATTTAGGGATAGGTCTTACCTCTCTTTTTATTCCCTAAAACAAATTGAAATGATTGAAGTTTTCCTATTTGGAATCGTCTTAGGTCTAATTCCTATTACTTTAACAGGATTATTTGTAACTGCATATTTACAATACAGACGCGGTGATCAGTTGGACCTTTGATTGAGTAACTTTTCTTTTTTTAATTTGACCTCCTACAAGGAGGAGGTCAAATTAAAGTTGCAATTAAACTTTGTTTTAGTTTTGTGAAGTTATTTCATTATAATTCGACATAACATAAACGGAATCACGCTCTGTAGGATTTGAACCTACGACATCGGGTTTTGGAGACCCGCGTTCTACCGAACTGAACTAAGAGCGTTTTCTTATATCCCATAAGATTAGATTCGATTGTAAAGAAAATATTTTTTGACCCTTGGGGGGGTCTTGTGTACATATAGTATGCAAAAATAGGGATGGCAGGATTTGAACCCGCGACATTTTGTACCCAAAACAAACGCGCTACCAAGCTGCGCTACATCCCTTTTTAAGATTGTTGTACAGTGTCATTGTACAAAATCCATGTCTTGTTTTCTACATCGTTCGTTTTTCACCTATTTTTCCTCTACCTTACTACCTATATAATATATATATTAGGTAGAATTAGGTATAATGTTCTTGTCATTTTTTTTTTCATATTTTTTTTTTAGTTTCATATAATCATATGTTTAATCTAATTTTTTTATTATTTAGAATTATATTAATTTCTAATTATATAAATTATCTAATTATAGAAATTATATATATATATAATAAGAAAATAATAATAATAAGAAAATAATAATAATAATAATATTAATAATTAATAATAATATTAATAATATATATATATATAATTAAATATAATTATATATTCAAAAATAAATATTAGTTATGAAAATATTTACTATAATGTAATTAATATCTAATAACTAATATCTAACTAATATAACATAAACATATATATTATTAACATATCAACAATATATAATAATATATAACATAACATATATATTATTAACATATTAACATATAACATATATATAATATATATAATAATATAATTATAATAATATAATTAAATAATTAATATAATTAAATAATATAATATTTATATTTATAATATCAATATTATAATAATAATATTTATATAAATATTATATAAATAAAATAAATATAAATAAAATAAATAAAATATAATAAATATAAAATAAATAAAAAACATATAATATTTATATAAATAAAATATATTAATTTAATATTTAATAATAAATATAATGATTAATAATAAAGAAAAAAATTTAAAATAAATAAATATCAAAGAAGAAGGAGGATTTAAAATGCGAGATATAAAAACATATCTCTCCACGGCACCTGTGCTAACCACTCTATGGTTTGGGTCTTTAGCGGGTCTATTGATAGAAATTAATCGTTTATTTCCAGATGCCTTGTCATTCCCCTTTTTTTAATTCTAATTGAATTCTTGTCTTGTATTGATATGTGAAGAAATGAAGAAGATTTGAGATACCATTCCACGTAACATGGCTTCAATTTAGATCCCCTTTTCTTTAGGATAGGAAAAAAAAAGTGTATCGAACCTCAGTCAAAATACAGTGAATCTACGATATAATTTGGGATAAAAGAAATAGAAATGTGGATTAGGAATTAGGATAGGAAAGGAATAATTCCTAGTTAGAAAAAATTGTATTACTTAATTATTACTATATTTAATATTCTTATATTAATGAACTTCTATTAATGAATATGACTCTCTTTCTTTATTGTTTTAGATTATAGTACTTCGAAGTCATTCGACTTCTAATAATAATAATATTTTAAAATTCCATCTCTAGTTAGTAAATATATATTTTGTATTTTCTTTTGTTTTTGGTTCGGATCAAAAACAAAAATGAGGAGAGTTCAAAAGTGAAGTCGATCCAAAATGAAAAGGAGGTCCATGGCCAAGGGTAAAGATATCAGAATTATAGTGATTTTGGAATGTACCAATTGTGTTCGAAAGGGTGTCAATAAAGAATCGCCGGGCTTTTCTAGATATATTACTCAAAAGAATCGACACAATACACCCAATCGATTAGAATTGAGAAAATTTTGTCGCTATTGTCAAAAATATATGATTCATGGGGAAATAAAGAAATAGATGGAACAGAATGCATGTGTGATTTTTCCAAGGAGCGGGAAGAGTAAGAACTTGACATCTTCACATAGATAATACAAACCAAATCCTATTTTGGTCGGATCTTAAATGAATAAAAAAAAGTCGAATTGTATTTTCTATTTTCTAGATTATTTTATTTATAATTATATATAAGATATAAGATATAAGTATAAGAAATAAACAAACAAGGAATAAGCAAACCATGGATAAATACAAACAACCTTTTCGTAAATACAAGCGATCTTTTCGTAGGCGTTTACCCCCAATTGGATCGGGGGATCGAATCGATTATAGAAACATGAGTTTAATTAGTCGATTTATTAGTGAACAAGGAAAAATCTTATCTAGACGGATGAATAGGTTGACCTTGAAACAACAACGATTAATTACTATTGCTATAAAACAAGCTCGTATTTTATCTTCGTTACCTTTTCGTAATAATGAGAAACAATTGGAGAGAGGGGAGTCGATCCCTAGAACTACAGGTCCTAGAACCAAAAATAAATAGACATACTCCTCAAAACTCCAATAGGAACTCAAGCTCAGATTAATGTTTTGCTCGAAAAACCTAGAATCCCGAGTTGATTCTTGTGTTATAAAATGTTATAAAAAAGGAAAAATGGGTAATAAATCTTTTTTTTTTGAAAGATGCTCGTTTATTTCAAATCTTAATTTCTTTTTCTTCTATCTTCCCGGAGAATGGACTCCGGGAAATTCTGTTTCAATCATTCTTGTTTCCTGTATAGTATATTCTTATATTCTATTAAGATTCTTTTATTCCTTTATTTGTATTTGATTGATTAATGATTTTATTTGAAATCATATCAAAACAAATCTTATTTGATAGGACTATTTGCACAAGTATTTTACGATTCAGAAGCAATTGTTTCTTGTACAGATTGTGTATGAATCTACTATAACTATAGGATACCATATCCTCACGAGTTACTGCATTTATCCGGGTGATCCACAAACGACGAAAATCTCTCTTTTTCCTGCTCCTATCTCGATGAGAGGAACCCAAAGCTCTCATTCTTTGTTGAGTACTCGTTCGAGTAAGTCTTGAATGAGCCCCTATAAAGGTTGATGCAAATAAACCAATTTTTTTTCGACGTCTTCGAGCTGTATATCCCCGTTTAACTCTGGTCATTAAATCAAATGAAACTTTCTTGAATAACTAATGCATTTCTCTTCTTTCAGTCATCCTTTTCCTCCGGTCGATTAATAACAAAACGGATTTTTCCGATATATAAAATATAAATTCCAATGGCTTTTGCTACTATGACCTTCCCGACCACAATTTTTACTTCCGGGTATCGTATCTTGCCTGGAAATAAGAAATTCTACTGCTGCTAAATAGTGGGTTTCCTCGTTTCTATGGCAACTTTTTAAACGGTGAGGTCCTCTCTATACACCGGAGCCTCTTCTTTCATTTCATCGAATTTTATTGTGAACTTGTATAGTTCACACTCTTTGGCTCTACCCCATCCTTTTTTCAATTAGAATTATTTTTTTTTTCTAATTCTAATTAGAAAGTAATAGTCCTTTTCACAAAAAAGCTATCCATACAGTGACGGCATTTAATTCTGTAAAGTGAAAGTTGGCTGGGTAGCTGACCCTGTTAGTCCGTTTTTTTTTTCAAGAATAAGAATAAGAATAGGAGCATAACCCTTTTGCTTCTTATAAGACTATTTCCTCTGCTTAATGGATAACTATTTGCTACCAATGGAGAATTGCTTCTCATCTAAAACGGAGTGATTGGATTTGCACCAATAGAAACCATAAATTACATTACATAGATACTGGAAAAATTTTTTTCATTTCTTCAAACTCATGATCTGAACTGAACGAGTCGCACATACACCCTAGTACATGTTCCTCGACGCTGAGGACATCCTCGAAGAGCGGGGGATTTCGTGACATTTCTTATTGGCTGTCTTGCGTTTCTAATAAGTTGTTTAATGGTTGGCATGTCGTGTCTATATAATCTCATTCTAGATAGAATAGAGTGGGTTGGCTTAGATCGATCTTAACCTATCGATCTTAACCTGATGGTTGATGATTATGAAAGATTTCTATTCACTATCAAATCACGGAAAATTCGAATTTTGAAATGGAATTCTATATTTATATATTTATATATATATAAAATCTCCAGTATTCTCATCTTCGACCGCTACAAGATCAACGATGCCATGAGCTTGGGCTTCTGTTGCTGACATAAAAACATCCCTTTCCATGTCTTCGGATATAACCCATAAAGGGTTGTACGTTCTTTGTACATAAACTTTTGTGAGGTTTTCGCGAAGCTTCAACAGTTCTTCTGCTTCCAGGATAAATTCCCCTGCTTGTGCCTCATAAAAAGAACTAGCAGGTTGGTGAATCATAACCCTGATGATATTGATATAACATCATGAACGATTCTTCTATGCGTATCTCGCACGATTTGATTAAAGTAAGGGGGAATCAAAATAACAAGAAGAAATTAAACAACCGTACGGGCATATTTTGTACATTGCATACGGCTCTGCAATGGAATTTCTTTTTTCTTCCTTTCCTTTTGCAATAGAATTTTTTCTATCGAAAAGAAGAAATATAACTCATATGATCCAAATGTTTAGATGATCCATTTACCACCCTTCCTTTCGTAGTAGTAAAGAAAAATACTATGATGGTTCTGTTGCTTTATTTTACTTTATTATATATATATAATTTAATATATAAATTATATAAATATAATTTATCTATTTATCTTGTCTGTGGTTTAGCAATCCCAAAGTTTCTTTTTGATACGATCCAAGAAGGATAAAAAAAATTTTTCCATTTTTTTTTTACTCTTTCTCTAATAACATAAAGATAAGAAAGAGACTTCTGGTGTGGAAGAAAAATGGTTTGTGACGCTGAAATTAACTCTTGACACATAAGATCAAGATCCAATTGGTAATAACCCTTCTTTTTCATACTATTATCTCAATACAAAATCTCATGTTAGGAAAAAACAATAATGGTTTGCTCATATCGAACTCGAAGTGCCATGCTATTATTACTTATTCTTTTTTTTTTATTTGATTCATATTCGATAGAGCGAAGGCATAGTCTTCTTTTTTTTTATAAAAAAACTCATTGGCGCCAAGCGTGAGGGAATGCTAGACGTTTGGTAATTTCTCCTCCGACCAAAATGAAAGATCCCATTGAAGCTGCTAATCCCATGCATATTGTATATACATCGGGTACCACAAATTGCATAGTGTCATAAATGGCTATTCCTGGTATTACCCATCCGCCTGGAGAGTTTATAAACAAATAAAGATCCCTAGTAGCATCTTCTATGCTGAGATATACCATGAGACCAGCAAGTTGATTCGAGATCTCGCTATCAACCTCTTGGCCTAAAAAAAGTAGTCTTTCTCGATGAAGTCGGTTGATTAGGGCAAAATTGTATCCCTGTGGAACCGTACGTGCACCTTTGGATGCATACGGTTCAAAAGAGAAAAAAATCAATGTGTCGATTCCAGTCTTATTTCTTTTTTTTCTAACTGTTTTTCTAATGAAGCGTTTTTTCTTCCATTTTTTTTTTTTAACATGAGTTTTGGCCTCCTTCCCGTTCCCTATATTCTATAATGTATAAAAAGTAAAAAAAAAAAAAAAAGAATTTTCGTAACTTATTGAACTAACTTCTCATTGATGTATTGTTTCATCAAAATTCAAATCACGATGTAATTTTCTTGTTCCTGAATGGGTCCTTTCAATTATTTTAGGTTTTTGTTCTACTCCGGGGGAATATTTGCCCGAATTATATTTGCACATATAGGGCAAATGATTTCAGTACTGCTTATTTTTTTTTTCAATTCGTTTCATACCTTTACCCAAACGATTCCATGTATTCATCATAGTACTTGGTAGACAGTTTGAGATTATCTCTATAGTAAGGCTAAGAATAGCCTATGATACAAGTGGTAATTATATCGTGTAATCGTAATTATATCGTGTAATCGTATCGTATAGATCATATAGTATTATAATATATATATATATAAATATATATATATAATTATAATAGAAAATATAATTAATATATAAGAAATAATAATTAATATATAATATATATTATATTATATTGAAATTATATTTTATATTTAAATTATATTTAAATTAATTATATTATATTTAAATATTGAAATTGAATATTACTACATTTACATCAATATTTATATTACTACAATTACACTCCCATTCTAGTACTTTACTCTTACCATTCCCAATTTGGTATTCTATGAGCGGAGCCTGTATACTTTAATTTTCTCAGTCCAAGTAAACCATCAATTAGAATAATTGATAATATTGATCCCCAATAGGAATTGATCTAATTGTGCTTCACGCTCCGAATTTTTGATGGTTCAATCAATACAATATTGAATTGAATATATATCTATTGGATTGGGCGAAACAGAGAATACTCGATCGGGGGAGGTAACGGGGAAATCCCATATGACCAATATGTCTAACAAGTCGCACTATAAGTCAACCCAAACAGCATCTTCCTCTCCAGGACTCCGAAAAGGCACTTTTGGAATACCAACGGGCATTAAAATAAAGAAAAAATGAAGTACTATACTTTACTTTAATATGGAAACGTAACAAAACAATGGCTTTATTGTTTTCATCATTTTTTCTCTTTATTTCTTAAATTAATAATAAATTCTTAAAATTAATAATTACATTACATATAATTTTAGAATTTATATTTTATATTTATTATATTTAATTTATTATATTATTTATATTAAAATTATATTATATTTATTTATATTTATTTTATAATTTCTATTTATATTAGATATTAGATTTTATTTAATATTTAAATTTAATTTTATATATTTTTATATATTTATATTATTTATATATTTATATTATTATTTATATTATTATTATATTTTATATTTATATATATTTTATTTATATATATTATATATATATTTATATATATATATGTATTATATATACCATGTATATATACTATGTACTATGATACATGACAGAAGATTCTATTTATATATTATATATTTATTAGAATCTAAATTTATATATCATAGTCATAGTAGATATAATCTAGTGTATATAGATTATAATGATTATAATATTATAATATAGATATAGACTTTATATATAGACTGGAAGTCTCATAGAGGAAGGCAGAATGAATAAATAAAAATTGGAACTAACGGATCGATCGGATCGGACAATTGTTCGAATGATTTCAAATGATAAAGATAAACAAGTATCTATGTATTCTTTTCCCCAAACAAAATACTCCCATTGCGTATTGGTACTTATCGGGTATAGAATAAGATCTGTTTCTCTTTGTTATTATTAAATATAAACAGAATTGTTCTTTTATATTTCTATTTCCTTTAAGATAAAAGAAGGGAATACAAATAAATATTAATCCCTTTTCTACCGAACAGGTGAAGTACACGGTCTAGTCTTTTCCAATGCGATAAAGTTACATAATGTCTGTTTATTTTTTAGAAAGGGGTATTTACATGGGTTTGCCTTGGTATCGTGTTCATACTGTCGTATTGAATGATCCCGGTCGATTGCTTTCTGTCCATATAATGCATACAGCTCTAGTTTCTGGTTGGGCCGGCTCGATGTCTCTATATGAATTAGCAGTTTTTGATCCCTCTGACCCTGTTCTTGATCCAATGTGGAGACAAGGCATGTTCGTTATACCCTTCATGACTCGTTTAGGAATAACCAATTCGTGGGGGGGTTGGAACATCTCAGGAGGAACTATAACGAATCCGGGCATTTGGAGTTATGAAGGCGTGGCAGGGGCACATATTGTGTTTTCTGGCTTGTGCTTCTTGGCAGCTATTTGGCATTGGGTGTATTGGGACCTAGAGATATTCTCGGATGAACGTACGGGAAAACCCTCTTTAGATTTGCCCAAGATTTTTGGAATTCATTTATTTCTCTCAGGAGTGGCTTGCTTTGGCTTTGGCGCATTTCATGTAACAGGCTTATATGGTCCTGGAATATGGGTGTCTGATCCTTATGGACTAACTGGAAAAGTACAATCTGTAAATCCAGCGTGGGGTGCGGAAGGTTTTGATCCTTTTGTTCCGGGGGGAATAGCTTCTCATCATATTGCAGCAGGTACATTGGGCATATTAGCGGGTCTATTCCATCTTAGTGTCCGCCCTCCTCAACGTCTATACAAAGGATTACGCATGGGTAATATTGAAACTGTGCTTTCCAGTAGTATTGCTGCTGTTTTTTTTGCAGCTTTCGTTGTTGCTGGAACTATGTGGTATGGTTCAGCAACTACCCCAATCGAATTATTTGGCCCCACTCGTTATCAGTGGGATCAGGGATACTTCCAGCAAGAAATATATCGAAGAGTTGGGGCCGGACTAGCCGAAAATCTGAGCTTATCAGAAGCTTGGTCCAAAATTCCCGAAAAATTAGCTTTTTACGATTACATTGGTAATAATCCGGCGAAAGGGGGATTATTCAGAGCAGGTTCAATGGACAACGGGGATGGAATAGCTGTTGGGTGGTTAGGGCACCCCATATTTAGAGATAAAGAAGGGCGCGAACTCTTTGTACGTCGTATGCCTACCTTTTTTGAAACATTTCCGGTAGTTTTGGTAGATGGAGACGGAATTGTGAGGGCCGATGTTCCTTTTAGAAGGGCAGAATCAAAGTATAGTGTTGAACAAGTAGGGGTAACTGTTGAATTCTATGGTGGAGAACTCAATGGAGTCAGTTATAGTGATCCTGCTACTGTGAAAAAATATGCTAGACGTGCCCAATTAGGTGAAATTTTTGAATTAGACCGGGCTACTTTGAAATCCGATGGTGTTTTTCGTAGCAGTCCGAGGGGTTGGTTCACTTTTGGGCATACTACATTTGCTTTGCTCTTTTTTTTCGGACACATTTGGCACGGCGCCAGAACCTTGTTTAGAGATGTTTTTGCCGGTATTGATCCAGATTTGGATGCTCAAGTGGAATTTGGAGCATTCCAAAAACTTGGAGATCCAACTACAAGGAGACAAGTAGTTTGATACAAGATTCCTTTGCCTATATATATATATTTTTTTATTATTTTTTTTTTATTATCTATTATCTATTATTATCTATATTATTATTTTTATATTATTATTTATTTTATTTTATTTTTTTATTATAATTATATTTATATTAATATTTATATTATACTTATATATTTATATAATATATAATATTTAGATATTTATAATATAATATTTATATATTTATATATAATATTTATATATTTATATATATATATATTTATATATATATAGATAGATAATAGATAGATAGAAAGATAGATAATAGATAGATAGAATTATAGTTAGATAGATAGAATTATAGTAATACTAAGTAATACTAAATTATATAAATTATAGTATTAAATATGGTATATAGTAAATATTATACTATCATTGTAAATATTATACTATCATTTATAATTTATATTATAGTTATATTAATAGCAAATTGTAAATTTAAATAATAGCAAATTGTAAATTTAAATTTATAATTTTTTTTTGTAAATGACCCAAAATGAATAGGTATGGAAGCTATAATTGTAAACCACGATCGAATCTATGGAAGCATTGGTTTATACATTCCTGTTAGTTTCAACTTTAGGAATAATCTTTTTCGCTATCTTTTTTCGAGAACCACCTAAAGTTCCAACTAAAAAAATGAAATGATTTTTCATTATCTCCATGGAAGTAATGAGCCCCCCAATATTCATATGGGGGGCTCATTACTTCAACTAGTCCCCATGTTCTTCGAAGGGATCTCTTAATTTTTGCGAGGGTTGCCCAAAAGCGGTATATAAGGCGTACCCAGTAAAGCTTACAAGTAAACCGGATATGGAGATGGCGACTAGGGTTGCTGTTTCCATTTTTCGATAATTTCAAGATCACAATGGATCACCACAATGTCGTTTATTTACAACTAAAACGGAAGGATATACAAAGTCAACAGATTTAAACTCATGATGAAAGAGGATTTATGGCTACAAAAACCGTTGAGAGTAGTTCTAGATCTGGGCCAAGACGAACTAACGTAGGGAATTTATTGAAACCATTGAATTCGGAATATGGAAAAGTAGCTCCAGGATGGGGGACTACACCACTTATGGGGGTTGCAATGGCTCTATTTGCAATATTTTTATCTATTATTTTGGAAATTTATAATTCTTCCATTTTACTGGACGGAATTTCAATGAATTAGTTTAGAAAAGTTTCTAAAAACGGGAAGTCCTTATTTTTCAATAAATCAATAAAAAAGGATTATTTTACTTAAACTTTTAAACTTACTTAATACTTCAACTTAAGATTGCTTAAGACTTGTATTTATAGACTATTCTGGTAGTTCGATCGTGAAATTTATTTGTTTCAATATTTCATTTCCGGAATATGAGCGTGTGACTTGTTATAATTGATCCTATTGATAATACAGAGAATGTACCTGTCATCTCTATCAAGATGATTCTACTTCGTCAGATATTTATTCTAGTCTCTGGAGCACGGACTATATAGAATAGATCAATAAAAGAAATATTTGAACTATGATTCATACCTATTCTTCAGACCTCGCAAGCGGATGGAAATAGGCCTTTTCGAAATCAAACAAATTTTTCCTTTCAGTTTTGACCAAAAGAAAACTCTTTCTATAGCTATAGATATAGATTTTATTGAGTCATTACATTCATTGAATAAGTGATGATCAAATGGTTTTTACTCAGAGAAACTTTTAGTTTAGCTTTTGCTTTCTTAAATCATCGTGGTTCTAGTATGAATCTGAGGTTTCAATTGATTCATAGGGTCTCAACAAGAGAATTCTTATCAAATAATATCAAATAAAGTAAAAAAAAAGATAGGTAAGAGAAGATTCAAGAGGCCTGTTATAATTAACATAAAGAAAGATGGAGGAGCCAACTTGAGATTGTATTTCTTGGCATTATCATCACAAAGAAGAGATTCCGGATTTTTCTTATTCTTACTTCGTATCTTTGGGTCAAATAGAGTGACGTGGCTAAGACCCAAGAAGTTTTGAACTATCTATTCCATATCCATTGAAACCAGTATTTGTGTGTTTCGGCTTGAGCCGTACGAGATGAAATTCTCATATGTGGCTCTCAGAGGGGGAGTCCTTCTTGGGTTACCTATCTCAATAAAGTATATGATTGGTTCGAAGAACGTCTCGAGATTCAAGCGATTGCAGATGATATAACTAGTAAATATGTTCCTCCTCATGTCAACATATTTTATTGTCTAGGCGGGATTACGCTTACTTGTTTTTTAGTACAAGTGGCTACGGGTTTTGCTATGACTTTTTACTATCGTCCAACTGTTACAGAGGCTTTTTCCTCTGTTCAATACATAATGACTGAGGCCAATTTTGGTTGGTTAATTCGATCAGTTCATCGATGGTCAGCAAGTATGATGGTTCTAATGATGATCTTGCACGTATTTCGTGTGTATCTTACGGGTGGGTTTAAAAAACCCCGCGAATTAACTTGGGTTACGGGGGTGGTTCTGGCTGTATTGACCGCATCTTTTGGCGTAACTGGTTATTCCTTACCTCGGGACCAAATTGGCTATTGGGCAGTAAAAATCGTAACAGGCGTGCCTGAAGCTATTCCTATAATAGGATCGTCCCTGGTAGAATTATTACGTGGAAGCGCTAGTGTGGGCCAATCCACTTTGACTCGTTTTTATAGTTTACATACTTTTGTATTACCTCTTCTTACTGCCGTATTTATGTTAATGCACTTCCCAATGATACGTAAGCAAGGCATTTCAGGTCCTTTATAGAAAAGGCAGATCATATATATTTGTAATTTATCATATAGGGGAGGAACAAAAATATTTAATTGCTACAAAACAAATATGGATTATTGAAAAATTAAGGCATGTTATTTGGATACTTCTCTTCAACTCTGAAGTATTGTATTGTTACGAATAGTTGAAGTATATTTTACTAAAAGAGGATGGATTATGGGAGTGTGTGACTTGAACTATTGATTGTTCCATGCGGATATATGATTTTTTCCGCCACGTTGGAATTCACAACCCAATGTGTCTCTGCATCCAACCATCAGGTCAATCCCCTTATGTAGCATAGGATAGGCCGGTTAGCTTGAGGAGAATCTTTTCTATGATTATACCCTAATCATGTTATGCATGAACAGGCTCCGTAAGATCCCTAGAATAAGTGATGTGGCATGATCCAATGTTCTATCTATTCCACTTTGTTTGATTTTTTTATTATAATTAGAATAATTATATAGAATAATTATAAAATTATAATTTATTAATTTATTAGTAATTAGATATTAGATTAGATAGATAGTATTTATTTGATTAATTTGATTTGATAGTAATCTAATTATAGTATGTAGATGCATTCATTTCCTTTGCATCGACCCTGATCTATAATACTATCGGAGTGAAATAAGGGCTCTAAAGAAGAACAGAGATTAGACTTTATTAATAATAAGTAAAAACTTTGTATTGTTGTATGTAAGAAAATCGATATTTTGTGGGGATAAATAGCAAACAAAAGACATGAGATAATCCAAAAAGCACTTGATCATTATCGAATTTGTAAGCCTGCTTGGATATGGAGCATTTCTTTGCCAGAACTGAATTCTTTGCAATGAGCAATGAATCGTTGCAACCCGGGGAAATGGAATTTCATAAATCTTTTCTTACATAGAGTCATTCTACATTGTATATGTAGATATGTATGATATGAAATATAGATTCTCTATGTACCCATTTATGTTCTATGGATCTATTTCTGTCATTCTTTTGATTCTTGTGCTCGAGCCGGATGATAAAAAATTATCATGTCCGGTTCTTTTGGGGGATGGATCCTTAAGAATTCACCTATCCAAATAACAAAGAAACCTGATTTGAACGATCCTGTATTAAGAGCTAAATTGGCTAAGGGTATGGGACATAATTATTATGGAGAACCTGCATGGCCCAATGATCTTTTATATATTTTTCCAGTAGTAATTCTAGGCACTATTGCATGTAATGTAGGCTTAGCAGTTCTAGAGCCGTCAATGATTGGTGAACCGGCAGATCCATTTGCAACTCCGTTGGAAATATTACCCGAATGGTACTTCTTTCCCGTATTTCAAATACTTCGTACAGTACCAAATAAGTTATTGGGTGTTCTTTTAATGGTTTCAGTACCAATAGGATTATTGACAGTACCCTTTTTGGAGAATGTCAATAAATTCCAAAATCCATTTCGTCGTCCAGTAGCTACAACAGTCTTTTTGATCGGTACTGCAGTAGCTCTTTGGTTAGGTATTGGAGCAACATTGCCTATTGAGAAATCCCTAACTTTAGGTCTTTTTAAAATTGATTAACCGTGAAATGCCAGGACATAGGTATCTAAGGAAGATCCCGTTCTGGATCTTCCCTAGATACATCAATCAATTTTAGAATCTTATTTATGATCTATATCCGCAAATATATGGATCGTGCCGTAGATTCTAAACTCATTCTATTCTTTTTTCTTTATAAAAACTAAAAAATTTTAGAATTCCAACGGATTTCAAATTAACACTTTTTCTTAGGTAAATTGATTGAAAAATGCTTCTGTAGAATGCCCAATATCTGTTTTACATCTTCTATGCGAAAATATTCAATTTTCATAAGATCCTCTTGACTATGACTCAAAAGGTCCAATAATGTATGTATATTGGACCTTTTGAGACAATTATAGGCCCTGGAAGGCAATTCTGATTGGTCAATAAAAATACATGTTAATGGAATTCGTTTTTTGTTTTTCTTTAAATCAGTGAATTTGTCTTGAAAGGAAAAAGGGGGTAGATTCGATCTGTTTTCATTTTCCTCGAAATTCATGTCCTTTTTTTCTGCATGTAGAAAGGGAATCAATAAATCAATCAAATTACGAGAAGCTTCATAAAGTGCTTCTTTAGGAGTTAAACTTCCATTCGTCCATACTTCTAGAAAGAGTATTTCTTGTTTTTCATTCCCATTCCCGTAAGAATGAATACTATGATTCGCATTTAGAACAGGCATGGATACAGTATCTATAGGATAACTTCCATCGTGAGATTCGTTTGTAGATTTCATATGATATCCGCGATCTCTCTTGATTTGTAATTCAATACACAAATCAATTGGTTCTGTCAGGTTAGCTATATGCTGTGTCGTGTCAACTATTTCTACAGAAGGTGGTGAGATGATATCTTGAGCGGTTATGTATTTTGGACCTCTGACGCAAATGGATGCGTCCCTAACTCCATAGAGATTACTTTTCAATACAATTTCTTTCAAATTTATTAAAATATCATGTACTGATTCTTCAATACCTACTATCGTAGAATATTCGTGCAGCACATTCTCAGATGTTGCACGTGTGATAAATGTTCCTTCTATTTCGCCAAGTAAAGCCCTTCGCATGGCAATACCTACGGTATCGGCTTGACCTTTCATAAGCGGGGACAGAACGAAACGACCATAATAAAGGCGCTTGCTGTCTACTCTTGATTCAACACATTTCCACTGTAGTGTTCGAGTGGATCCTGCTACTTCTTCTAGAACCATACTATTATTTTTATTTTCTTTATGATTATTGGATCGGATCATTGACTCATTTATTTTTCTTGGAATCTCTTGAATTCTTATTTCTACACACGTCTTTTTTTAGGGGGGCGACATCCATTATGTGGCATGGGTGTTACATCACGTACGAAACTTAATAGTATTCCGCTTCTACGAATGGCTCGTAATGCCGCATCTCTTCCGAGACCTGGACCCTTTATCATAACTTCTGCTCGTTGCATACCCTGATCCACTACTGTACGAATAGCGTTGAGTGCTGCTGCTTGAGCAGCATAAGGTGTTCCTTTTCTTGTGCCTCTGAATCCAGAAGTCCCCGCGGAAGCCCAAGAAACTACCCGACCTCGTACGTCTGTAACAGTTACAATAGTATTGTTGAAACTCGCTTGAACATGAATAACTCCTTTCGGTATTCGACGTTCATTCTTATGTGAACCAATACGTGCATTCTTACGTAAACCAATTTTTGCTATAGGTTTTGTCATATTTTATTATCTCATATTCATAAGAATAAAAAAAAATAAGGAAGAATCAGAAATATACAGAAAGATACGCGGAATATCCATTTTATATGAAAACTGATTCTTTTTTCTTTCTTTTTACATGTACATGGGTTTTTTTCTTTTAGAAAGTTCTTTATTTAGAACTTGAGAAGAATTATCCCTGTCTCTGTTTATGTCTCGGATTGGAACAAATTACTATAATTCGCCCGCGCCTACGGATCAGTCTACATTTTTCACAAATTTTACGAACAGAAGCCCTTATTTTCATATTTTTTATTCCTTAACTTCATTCTGAATCTATTTTTTTGAAAACAAAAATTAGTTTTTTTTCGAATTATACCCCTATGAGAGGGATGTTTAAAAGAATGATCTAATCGTTCGAATCTTTTTTTCGAAGTCTATAAATTATGCGTCCCCTGGTTGAATCATAACGACTCATTTCTATTTTTACTCTATCTCCGGGTAGTATACGTATAAAACTGCGTCGGATTCTCCCTGAAATATAACCTAGAATTAGATCTTGATTATCTAATCGAACTCGAAACATACCGTTGGAAAGTGACTCAGTAATTAAACCCTCATGAATCAATTTTTGTTCTTTCATTTCAGATAACCCCCTTTAAGTATCAACTACTAGAGGAAGAGTTCTATAATTCTATAATTCACTTCTCCTCTCTATTTTACAAATAGATAAATAGTAAATTCGAGAGAGTATTAAGTTACCGCAGGAGAATCACCATATATAACACAAAATTTCTCCTCCAATTTTTGCTAGTCGAGCTTCTCGATCTGTCATTATACCTCGAGCAGTAGAAAGAATTATAATCCCCATTCCGCCTAAAATCTTAGGAATTCGTTGATAGTTGGAATAAATTCGTAGACCGGGTCGGCTGATACGCTTAAAAATAATTTTATTCCCTTTCCTAGTCTTTCTATGTCGTAAGGTTAAAACCAAGAATTTTTTTTTACTTTCTTGATGTTTTCGAACGTTTTCAATAAAACCTTCTCGTAAAAGTATTTTAACAATATTTTTAGTGATATTAGTAGATGCTATTTGAACCCTTCCCTTTTTATCCATGTCAGCATTTCTTATAGAAGTTATTATATCGGCAATAATGTCCCTACCCATGACGAATTATAGTTATTGGTGCCTCCTCATTTTTGATATAATCAACATGCTTTTTTTGTTTTAGTTTCATTTTTTTCTTTTTTATTTTTTATTGAATTTTTATTATTATTAAATTTATTATTAAATTCGAATTTCTTTTAATTAAAAGTATATGCATGAGACACGATCTATTAATTGGATCTATTTCAGATATTCGAATTAATAGAAAATAGAATTTCAATTCTAGAATTATATATTCTATTCTATATCTATACTATGATATAAATATGATTATGATATATGATATAACTAGAAATAAAAATAGGAATGAATATACTATAAAATAGTATAATTTAATATATCAAAATAGAAAATATAAATAGTCGAATAATAATAATTAATATTTAATAATAATAATTAATATTTAATATAATATAGAGAATAGAAATATAAAATAAAGTATGTCCTATTTTAACCTACTAGTCTGATTTAGAAGACTATAAGACTTCGGGTGCTAATGAAACTATTTTAGTAAAATTCAACTGTCTCAATTCCCGAGCAATCGCACCAAAAATTCTAGTTCCTTTTGGATTTCCTTCTTTATCAATGATAACCGCTGCATTGTCATCATATCGTATTATCATGCCATTGTCACGTTTGAGTTCTTTACACGTGCGTACAATCACAGCTCTAATTACTTCTGATCTTTCTAGAGGCATGTTGGGCACTGCTTCTTTGATTACAGCAACAATAACATCGCCAATATGAGCATATCGTTGATTACCAGTTCCTATGATTCGAATACACATCAACTCTCGAGCTCCGCTGTTATCCGCTACATTTAAAAGGGTCTGAGGTTGAATCATATCATTTTTTTTTTTTTTTTTTATCTCTTATTTCAATGCAAGGGACAAGGGAAAAAAGAAATATTGTCTGTCCAGAGATAAAGAAATCCGCGTTTGTTTTTTCATTCTCAATACACCTTTACTTACTTTTGTTTACCTATCCTGATCCTGAAATAACAAATTGAGTTCGTATAGGCATTTTGCATGCAGTTATTTTCATAGCTGCTTTGGCTACAGTTTCTGATACTCCACTTATTTCATAAAGTATTCGGCCCGGTTTAACAACGGATACCCAATATTCGGGGGATCCCTTCCCCGAACCCATACGTGTTTCCATAGGTCTTACTGTAACAGGTTTGTCGGGAAAGATACGTACCCATACCTTTCCACCACGACGTGCATATCGTGTCATTGATCTTCGCCCTGCTTCTATTTGTCTAGCTGTGATCCAAGCAGGTTCAAGTGCCTGAAGAGCATATCTTCCGAAACAAATATGATTGCCTCGGCAAGATATTCCCTTCATTCTACCTCTATGTTGTTTACGAAATCTGGTTCTTTTTGGGTCATAGTTGATGGTTGTTTCTGAATTCCATCTCTACTGCAGAACCGGACATGAGAGTTTCTTCTCATCCAGCTCCTCGCGAATCACTAGACGTGTTTGTTTATGGATAATGCTTATTTCTTTTACTTTTCAAAAATTTTCTAAAGTATTTAACTTTACCTCATATTGAATCATCCAAAAAGTCATACAATAAATGAAAAATAAATGAAATAGAAATTGAAATAAAAAAAATAAATATAAAAAGAAAAAATATAAAACAAAAGGTTACGCGGGCGAATATTGACTCTTTTCTCTTTTATTTGTAGGGTCATTTTATGACTAGTCAGAAGAAATCTATGTTATTCTTGGTTCATTCCGCCATCCTACCCAATGAATCATTAGGATTGATTCTTTTTCAATCAAATCCTATGTAGTCACAGGTTCCATCGTTCCCATAGCTTCTCCATTAATGCTTAGGCCTGAACTCTGCAATGGAGCTCCCAACAAAATCAGTTATTTGTTTCTGAGTCAATCTCCTCAGTTTTCTTAACCCGAAGCTCGATTCAATTATTCATCTATGTTTCTATTATTTATATCCTTATTCTATCTTATTATTTATTTATCTATCTTATTAGATAGATAATCTCTATATTGATTAGATTATTATTATTTAGTAATTATTTCTATTTTTTAGTAATTATTTATATTTAGATTCTTGATTATTATGATCATATATTCATTCTATTTATTATTATTATTATATTATATATTATATTTATGTTATATTTATATGTATTTATATGTATAATATTTTATTATATTAATATAAAATATTATAATAATATATTATATTTGATATTATAGATATTCTAATTTATATTTTTTATATTTATTGTATATTGATGTTGATGCTTTATCACACTGCCTTTTTTTATGGGGTGATTTTTCATAAACCATACATATTGGAATCATATATCATTGAGATCTTTATTCTCTCTTTCTATCATCCTTTCATTTTTCCACATCCCCTTTTTTTTTCAGAATTTCGAATTAGATTTATTTTTTATTAAAAAAATTTCAGTTGCTATAACTATATGATCGATTCAGTAATATAGTGACTGTTTCTTGGGATCTC